CTCAAAGAATAAATAAAAGAACATAAATAAAGTGCAGTCGGTTGGATCCAACCTATTCTTGAAATACACAACTCGCACACACTCCCCTTCCAAAATAAATCAATACACCAAGCACTACACTTAGATTTATTGGATTCGTTGCTAAAATATCGGTATTAAACCCGAAACTCCCAGCAGATGGCCAGTGGCCCAAGGAAACGAAGGAATCGGTTACATTTTTCATATGCTCTCCTTTTATAGATAAGACTAACAAAGAACAGAGTTCTTTTTGTATCACTTCGCGCATCGTCCCCCTTGATCGATTTTTTTTTTTTCGATTTTTTAGATAAAATCTATTAATTAAATTGGCTAATTAAAAAAATTTTTATTTCGTATTTTTTTTTTTAAGTTTCCAATAGATACTTATTAGGGTAGGCCCTGGTTAGGTTAAGTCCTGGGTCTCATGTCAATTGCGAAATATCTCATTTGCAGAAACGCTTCCTAAAAGTCAAAAAGGTTTCCGTTGTATTAAGGACGGGAAGGAAGAAAGAGAACGAATCCGCTAATTCCTCATCTCAAATCAGTTCTTCCCGAGAGTATTGTCTCAACAAATAAGTAATTGTAGGAGTAAAGTGGTGATATAATTCGAAGAAGCAAGCGGCAAGCCCGAGTTAATGAAATAAGAAAAAATGCGTTACATATTTTTTTTTTTCACATTTCTAGGATTAAATTAAACAAAGGGATTCGCAAATAAAAGTGCTAATGCCACGACTAGTCCGTAAATTGTTAAAGCTTCCATAAAAGCTAGACTAAGCAATAAAGTACCTCGTATTTTACCCTCCGCTTCTGGCTGTCTCGCAATACCCTCTACAGCTTGACCCGCAGCAGTACCTTGACCAACCCCCGGTCCGATAGAAGCAAGCCCTACGGCCAATCCAGCAGCAATAACGGAAGCAGCAGAAATCAGTGGATTCATGGTAAGTTCCTCGCACCAAAAAAAAAGAAAAGAAATGGTTAATGATACAATCAACCAATGAATTATTACTTTTTTTTTTCGTTCTTTACTATTCTATATCCTTGAGTTCATTTGTTTTTTCATTCAATCCGCAATCACAGACGAAAAAAAAAGAGAATTATATTGTAATCCATCTAAAAGCGGTTGGCGGGAAATATAATATATAGGAAAATGATTCCTATATAACTATTGAATATCTAATATCACATATACATTTGTTTCTTACATAACGTAAACCGTATTTCATATTGAATCGTATTCTAGAATCATTTTTTGAAACATACGCGCGGGCTGTAGACTTATAGACATTAATATAAGTAGTTTGCCCTCCATAATTCTCTTTTTTTTTTTACTTTTTCAAAAATTCTGTAATATCGTCTATTTTTGCTACTACGACGCTAGGTCGTATATAAATACAAACGTATTTGTATCTATTATATTCCACAACCGAGTGGATTATCTTGAATCATGCATGAATTAGGATAAGCTTAAAAAAAGACTATTTCTAAAGCTAGTCAATGATGACCCTCCATGGATTCACCTATATAAGCCGCGGCTAAAGTTGCAAAAATAAGAGCTTGAATACCACTTGTAAATAATCCAAGAAACATGACAGGTATAGGAACTACTAAAGGTACTAAAGAAACAAGAACAACAACTACTAATTCATCAGCCAATATATTACCGAAAAGCCGAAAACTAAGAGATAAGGGTTTTGTGAAATCTTCTAAGATGTTAATTGGTAAAAGGATTGGGGTTGGTTGAATGTATTTCCCGAAATAACCCAATCCTTTTTTGGTAAGACCCGCATAAAAATATGCCACTGATGTGGGTAAAGCTAAAGCAACAGTAGTATTTATATCATTCGTAGGCGCAGCTAACTCCCCATGAGGTAACTGTATGATTTTCCAAGGTAAAAGAGCACCTGACCAGTTAGAAACAAAAATAAATAGGAACATAGTTCCAATAAAGGGAACCCAAGGAACATATTCTTCTCCAATCTGGGTTTTACTCAAGTCTCGAATAAATTCAAGGACATATTCAAAGAAATTCTGACCATAAGTCGGAATGGTTTGTGGATTCCGAACAGCTATGGTGACTGAACCTAATAAGATAGCAATTACGACCCAAGAGGTGATAAGTACTTGGGCATGGATTTGTAATCCTCCTATTTGCCAATATAAATGTTGGCCTACCTCTACACCCGATATATCGTATAACCCTTTGAGTGTTTTAATGGAAAATGGTATAACATTCATATTGTCCTCTGACATAAATAGAACTTAAAAAAAAAAAGAGTTATTTTGATTCAACCATCTCTTTTCGTTCTCAACTCACCTACTTTAATCCATTAATCATATATTTAAGATACCAAGCGATCACATAACATAATATCAATATCCACAGTCCAGTACTTTTTATCTCTTTTTATAGTTCAGGAATAGTAACCGGTCCGAGAAATCTATGGAGTTCCAAAATAATTAACTAATCTTATTATTCTTAATCATAATCAACGATTTCTTATATAGCTAGAACTTCCCCTGCAAATTGCCGATACTAATTTGTTAAGAATCAATCGGATTGAAGCTATAGCGTCATCATTTGCTGGAATCGAAATATCCGCGAGATCCGGGTCACAATTTGTATCGATTAAACAAATGGTCGGAATCCCCAAAATGAAACATTCTCGAAGAGCCGTATATTCTTCTTGCTGATCAACAATGATTACAATATCGGGCAACCCTGTCATATATTTGATCCCACCCAGATATGTTTGCAAGGTAGATAATTTTCTCTTCAACATTGCTGCATCTCTTTTGGGTAGACGGTTGAGTTTCCCCATCTTTTGTTCTGCTCTTAAGTCCCTGAACTTATGAAGTCTCGTTTCCGTAGTGGACCAATTCGTTAACATACCGCCGAGCCATTTTTTATTAACATAATGACACCGGGCCCTTATTGCAGCTGATGCTACTAAATCCGCTGTTTTATTTTTGGTACCAACGATTAAGAAGTTTTTTCCCCTACTTGCTACATCAAAAACTAAATCACAGGCTTCCGATAAAAAACGAGCAGTTCTAGTAAGATTTGTAATATGAATACCTTTACGCTTTGCAGAGATGTAAGGGACCATTCTAGGATTCCATTTCTTAGTACCATGACCAAAATGAACTCCCGCTTCCATCATCTCTTCCAAACTGATGTTCCAATATCTTCTTGTTGTCATTTTTCCCCACACTACTTCCTCTTTGTTGTTTTTTTTTTTTACAAAGAGACGAGGTACCTGAAAAAAAAAAAATAATTGTTCCGAGGGAACCCTACACCGGGAATTGACCGTTGATACACGGTCCAAACCATTAATTTCTTTTAATTACTTATTTGGTTTATTACCAAATCACTAATTGGATCAGATAGTTAAAGTAAAAAGAATGAATCTCCTCTTAGGAATCATTAAATCGTGTAAATGATTGTTCTGATGTCTCGTAGAAATTGTTTGGGACGCAAGAACAAAATAATTCTCTATGGTGTAACAAAAAATCTCTCATCTCCAAATCGAATATAGTATTTTTTTTTTCCAATGAATGTTCTTGTCTTGCCTTGAGCGGTGCACTTATTTTTGGAATCCGGTACCAACCGGTATAATCCCTCCCAGAACAACGTTCTCTTTTAGGCCTTTCAACCAATCAATACGACCTCGTAGAGCAGCTTTTGCTAAAACTCGAGCGGTTTCTTGAAAACTCGCTTCGGATATGAAACTTTGAGTATTCAGAGATGCCCTCGTTATTCCCAATAAGATTGCTCGATAATAGATCGCTTCGTCCAAACCACGCCCTGCTCGTTCTGCTCGAAATAATCCGATTAATTCTCCGGGTGAAAAAACATTAGACATTCCATCTTCTGAAACCAACACTTTTGATGTTACTTGACGTATAATAATCTCTATATGTCTATTATGGATTTGTACCCCCTGGGATCGATAAACCTTTTGGATCTTATTAACCAAAGAGATACGACTTTGGGCTATGGTTAGCTCGGCTCCAATCAAGAATCCCCAAGGGATTCCAAGAATTCTTGGTATATGTCCGTTCCAACCTGCAACTCTCTTTTCGAGGTTCATAGATATTGAATCAACCGAGCGCGCTTCTAAGACTTGTTCCACTTTTGGAAGACCCTGCGTTATGTCACCAGATCGCGATTTTTCATATATAAATGTAACTAATGTATCTCTTTCATAAAAGATTTCTCCATAATGGCCATGAACAGTTGCTCCCGGAGTGGCCAAATAGGGCTTAGCTGATCTTATAACTAAGGAGTCAAGATGAACAATTAGAATTTGACCAGATTTTTTTATGTGTGGTACGTATTTAAATAGACACACATTTTCACAAATAAATTGTCCAAGGCTAATTATTGTGGATGTCTCCTCGCAATAATCGCGTTGGAGAAAGCGCCAATTCAAATGGAATGGATTCAAAATGATGTTACTGCAGGGATCAGGATTCAAAATCCTCCAATTTTCATCCATTAAACAGTATTTAAGTACTTGAAGTACTTGAAAAGCCTGTTTCAAATTGTCAAATAGCAAATATTTCTTTAACAAGATCGAGTTATGAGTTATTAAATGATAAGATGAATAAAAATTCGCTATTTTAGGTGCAATAGTACCTAAGGGACCCAACAAATCCCTAATTGGAATTAGAGGATCCGATTCTTTTGTCACATTGCTATATTTCGAACTGTGGAATGGACCAATTTGAGAACAGTTGGATGATGACAAAATTATCAAAGATTGGCATTCCTTATTTCGATTCAACAACGTGCCAATACCAATAGTTCCTTGATGTTGGGTAAGTGATTGAATCTTCGATTTGGAATAAAAAGGATTGATATTGGTGTGATTTAATCCATTATCGGGAATCAATCCTGAACCTGATGTATCCTTCCTTTTTCCGGTATAGGAAATAGTGGACTTGACTAACTCAATTCTTATAAAATCACGAATTAGATC